ATATTACACCACTTCTACGAATAGCCCTTAATGCTGCATCTCGTCCGAGACCGGGGCCTTTTATCATGACTTCGGCTCGTTGCATACCTTGATCCACTACCGTCCGAATAGCATTTCCTGCTGCGGTTTGTGCCGCAAAGGGTGTCCCTCTTCTTGTACCCTTGAATCCACAAGTACCGGCGGAGGACCAAGAAATTACCCGGCCTCGTACATCTGTAACAGTCACAATGGTATTGTTGAAACTTGCTTGAACATGAATAACCCCTTTTGGTATTCTACGCGCACTCTTACGTAAACCAATACGCCCATTCCTACGTGAACCGATTCTGGGTGCGGGTTTTGCCATATTTTATCGTCTCATAAATATAAGTCAGAGGTATATGGATATATCCATTTCATGCCAAAACGGATCTTTTCCGCTTTTTTTTATTTGTATATTGGGTCCCTTAGGGAGTCTCTTTTATTTTATAAAGATTATCCTTGTCTTTGTTTATGTCTCGGGTTGGAACAAATTACTATAATTCGTCCCCGTCTACGGATCAGTCTACATTTTTCACAAATTTTACGAATGGAGGCCCTTATTTTCATATTTGTCATTCCTTAACTGAATTTCAAATTTACTTATTTGAAGAAAATTAGTTTCTGGAAATTTGAAACTTTCGAATTGTATCCCTCCGAAAGGAATATTGAAGTTGAAAAAAAAAAAACCACCTAATCGTTTGAATCCTTGTTTCGGAGTCTAGAAACTATATGCCCTTTGGTTGAATCATAATGACTTCTTTCGATTTTTACTCTATCTTCCGTTGGTATACGTATAAAACTACGTTGAATCCTTCCTGAACCATAACCTAGAATCCGATCTTCATTATCTAAATGAATCCGAAGCATACCATTCGGAAGTGATTCAGGAATTAAACTTTCATGAATCCAGTTTTATTTTTTCATTCGCGGTAAAACCTCCTTGAAGTATTAACTAATGTAAGAGGAGAGTGAGAATAGAAACCCGTTCTTTATCTTTTTTTTTTTCACAAATAGTAAAGTTCCATATCTTAATTTGGATATAAGAAAGCTTACCATATATAACACAAAATTTCTCCGCCGATTCCTTCTAGTCGGGCCTCTCGGTCCGTCATTATACCCCGAGAGGTAGAAAGAATTACAATCCCCATCCCACCTAAAATTCTAGGAATTCGTTGATAACTAGAATAGATTCGTAGACCGGGTCGACTGATCCGTTTTAAATTTAAAACAGTTTTACATGGACCTTTCCTATTCCTTCTATGCCGTAGGGTTAAAACCAAAAAATATTTGTTGTTTTCCTGATGTTTCCTCACATTTTCAATAAAACCTTCTCTTAACAGTATTTTAACAAGGTTTTCAGTGATGTTAGTAGATGGTATTCGAACTGTTCCTTTTCTATTCATGTCAGCATTGCGTATAGAAGTTATTATATCAGCAATAGTGTCTTTACCCATGATAAATTAAAATTATTGTTACCCCCGAACTTTGATATAATCAACATGCTTTTTTCTTTCTATTTTATGAATTGTTAAAGATATATGCGTGAGACAAATTTACTAATTAATCTAGTTTACTCTATTCATATTTTATTCAAATGCTATAATAGCATTAGAGTCTCCGTTTTATTAGACTTATAATACTTCAGGTGCTAATGAAACTATTTTAGTGAAATTTAACTGTCTCAATTCCCGTGCGATCGCACCAAAAATTCTAGTTCCTTTGGGATTTCCTTCTTGATCAATAACAACCGCAGCATTGTCATCATATCGTAGTATCATACCGTTGTCACGTTTGAGTTCTTTACAAGTACGTACAATCACAGCTCTGATCACTTCGGATTTTTCTAGAGGTGTATTTGGTATTGCTTCCTTGATTACAGCAACAATAACGTCACCAATATGAGCATATCGTCGATTACTAGCTCCTATGATTCGAATACACATTAATTGTCGGGCCCCGCTGTTATCCGCTACATTTAAGTGGGTTTGAGGTTGAATCATATCATTTTTTTTTATTTGCTCTTTCACTGCGAAGGGGCTAAGTAAAAAAAGAAATATTGTTTGTCCAAAACAAAAAAAAAAAAAGAAACCTATAATTTTGTTTTTTTTTTTTCATTCAAAAGATTTCTTTTCTTTGGTTATACATTCTTATCCCGAAATAATGAATTGCGTTCGTATAGGCATTTTGGATGCCGCTATTGAAATAGCCTTTCTGGCTACATTTTCTGCTACTCCACCCATTTCATAAAGTATTCTACCCGGTTTAACGATAGCTACCCAATATTCGGGAGATCCTTTACCGGAACCCATACGCGTTTCCGCGGGTCTTACTGTAACAGGTTTGTCTGGAAATATACGTACCCATATTTTTCCGCCGCGGCGTACGTTTCGTGTCATTGCTCGCCGCCCTGCTTCTATTTGTCTAGACGTGATCCACGCGGGTTCAAGTGCCTGAAGAGCATATCTACCAAAGCAAATACGATTACCTCGATAAGATATTCCTTTCATTCTTCCTCTATGTTGTTTACGGAACCTGGCTCTTTTGGGGTTATAGTTGATGGTTCTTTTTCAATTTCAATTCCATCTCTACTACAGAACCGGACATGAGAGTTTCTTCTCATCCAGCTCCTCGCGAATGAAAAATAACAATTATAACATGGTATACACGTATTTAATGAATAATATACTGAATCGTGGGAGTCTTTGAGATTTTATCTAATATCTAATCTATTACAAATTTGTATATCTTGTTTTGATAGTTTATATAAAAAAAACTAAACATGTATTCAATTTCTATTTATTTATAGTTATAGATAATTATTTTATAGATTAGTTAGAGATAATAGATAATAATAATAGAATTTCGTTTTATTATAACGAGTATTTATTTTGTTTTGTCTTTTTTATTATCATATTATATTGGATCTATCAAAATTTAGAAATCCAATAAAATAAAAACTTTCGCGGGCGAATATTTACTCTTTCCATATCTATTTCAGTTGTAGGGTTATCCTATGACATGGCCTCTCAGAATAAAAGTGGATTGGTCCCGGGTTCGTTTCGCCATCCTACCCAATGAATTATTAGGATTCGTTTTCAATAGAATCTTCTGCATCCACGGGTTCCGTCGTTCCCATCGCTTCGCGATTAATGGTTAGGCCTGAATTCTACAGCGGAGCTCCTAATGAAAATGAAATGTGTTATTGAGTCAATTTTCTCAGTCTTTGTGGACCCAGGGCTCTTGACTTTTTTTGTTCTATGAACAAATTCATCGAATTATAGATCAATCAAATTAGTATTGATGCTTTATTACGCTATCCTTTATAAGATCGCTCAGAGACCTTACATATTGGAATCATATAGCATTAGTATTCTTTTTCTCTCTTTCTCTCACCCTTCCATTTATCTGCATTCTTTTTGTTATTGCTTCACAACTTAAAATCAGATTGGTTTTTCTTTTTTTGCTTGTTTATGCAAACAAAAATTCAGTTGCTACAATGATATGATCAATATATCATATCGTGACTAGTTCTTTAGATCCAGATAATATGAAGCGGTGAGTTGGTTATTAGTTCGATAGTTATTAGTTCATACTATGGGCCAGTCCGTTTTTTTGATTACTAACCCTACAAAAACCAACGAGTCACACACTAAGCATAGCAATTATATCAATATAAAAAAATGAATTGAATTTTTATTCAACCTTATAGAATTGCCCATTTTTTTTTTGATTTAACAGAAAAAGAATGAAAGAGTTTGTCATTTTTTGCTTTTTTATTTCCGATAGAACGTAAAGACAAGTCAAATAAAGGCTTAGGCTTCCTCGTCTACAAATATCCAAATTTTGATGCCTAATACCCCATAGATAGTTCCAACTGCATAGGAACAATAATCAATTTTAGCTCGAATGGTTTGTAGAGGAACTCTACCCTCTCTGATCCATTCGACACGCGCAATCTCTTTTCCGTCGATACGTCCTGCAATTTGTACTTGAATTCCTTTTGTACCTGCTTGTTCAGTTAATTCAATAGCCTTTTTCATTGCTTTTCGAAATGAAACCCTATTCTTTAATTGTCCGGCTATAAATTCGGCGAGAATATTAGGGTGTCCATAAGGGTTTGTAATTCTTGTAAGAGCAATGTTGAGTTTTCGGTTTACACAATTAATTTCTTTTTGTACATCTATCTGCAATTCTTCGATTCTTCGAGGCCCACCTTTACCTTCTAGTAATAATTTTGGGAATCCCATATAGATTATGACCTGAATCAAATCGATTCTTTTTTGAATCTTTATGCATGCAATTCCCTCAACACCAGAGGATATTTGAATATTTTTTTGTACATAATTCTTGATCCAATCTCGGATTTTTTGATCTTCTTGTAGCCCTTCGGAATAATTTTGTGGTTGTGCAAACCAAAGAGAATGATGACCTTGGGTTGCACCAAGTCTGAAACCAAGTGGATTTATTTTTTGTCCCATAATCTCCCAATACTATATATATCATGACACGTCATATCCGTGTACTTACTTATTTTTATTTCTCCATACGTTGCCTTTGAAGTATAATATGGCGTATTTGGCTCCTTTATACTTCCTTTTTTATACTTCCTTTACAGATATATCTTTTAATCCAATAGTTATATGAAAAACGGGTCTTTTTATCGGATAACTACGCCCTCGAGCTCTAGGTTTTCATTTTTTCACAGTAGTACCCCTTCACGACTTCCGCTTTGCTAATGATTAAACTTGCTTCGTTTAAACCGACATTGTGAATAGCATTTGTTGCTGCAGAATAAACCAATTTTAAAATTGGATAACCCACTCGATAAGGCATAAGTTCGAGTCTCATACGTCTATCTTCGTATAAACGTCCACAAATCTGATCAATTTCAATTACTCTTTCTGCTTTATTAGCAGACATACATATATGTTTACTTAAAGCGCATATATATTTCGGTATATGGATTCTTCTTTATCATA